GCCTATTTCTTATACTATATCTCTATCCCGTGAAATTCTCGAGCCGAAAGATGGATGCATATGCTGTGTTTCATTTTGCTAAATGATATCAATTAAATGGTGTATCAATTCTATTCTATAAATTGGATATAGCAATAAATAAATCAGCAAAATTCTTTTATTTTAGATAGAAGAAATGTTTCTTCTATCTAAAATAAAAGAATGTACCCTTCTATCCAAATCCTATTTGCATCGATAAAATAAATCCAAATCCTAGATTCCAGCAGTAGATGAATAATTGCAAATTTTTGTGTGTACGATATTCAAATAACTTCAAAATAACTGACATAATTTTTTATTTTTCCTGATCAGAAAAATACATGAAAAAGAAAGGAGGTAGAAAAAATTTTTGATTTATGGTTAAAGAAGAAAAACAAGAAAACAGGGGTTCTGTTGAATTTCAAGTATTCAGTTTCACCAATAAGATACGGAGACTTGCTTCACATTTGGAATTACACAAAAAAGATTTTTCATCGGAAAGAGGTCTACGAAGACTTTTGGGAAAACGTCAACGTTTGCTAGCTTATTTGGCAAAGAAAAATAGAGTGCGTTATAAGAAATTAATAAGTCAGTTGGGTATTCGGGAGAAGTAATTTAATTGTTCGAATTTTTTTCTTATTTTATTAGTAGTCTTATAGTAGTCTTAGATTTTGCATTTTGATGAGCCTCATTTTGAGGAATTCATGGAATAATCTATTTTCATAGAATAATGAATTAAGGAAAAAAGAATAAAAAAAAGGATATGAGTCTACCGCTTACAAGAAAAGATTTCATGATAGTAAATATGGGACCTCAACACCCATCAATGCATGGTGTTCTTCGACTGATCGTTACTCTCGATGGTGAAGATGTTATTGATTGTGAACCCGTATTAGGCTATTTACACAGAGGAATGGAAAAAATCGCAGAAAACAGAACTATTATACAATATTTGCCTTATGTAACACGATGGGATTATTTAGCTACTATGTTTACGGAAGCTATAACGGTAAATGCACCAGAATTTTTGGAGAATATTCAAATACCCAAAAGAGCCAGCTATATTAGGGTAATTATGTTAGAATTGAGTCGTATAGCTTCTCACTTGTTATGGCTTGGACCTTTTATGGCGGATCTCGGTGCACAAACCCCCTTTTTCTACATTTTTAGAGAGAGAGAGTTGATATATGATCTATTTGAGGCTGCTACGGGTATGCGAATGATGCATAATTACTTTCGCATCGGAGGAGTAGCTGCTGATCTACCTTATGGATGGATGGATAAATGTTTAGATTTCTGTGATTATTTTTTACGAGGAGTTATTGAATATCAACAACTTATTACACAGAATCCTATTTTTTTAGAACGAGTTGAAGGAGTCGGTTTTATTAGTGGAGAAGAAGCTGTAAATTGGGGCTTGTCAGGACCAATGTTACGGGCTTCCGGAATACAATGGGATCTTCGTAAAATTGACCCTTATGAGTCTTACAATCAATTCGATTGGAAAGTCCAATGGCAAAAAGAAGGAGATTCATTAGCTCGCTATTTAGTACGAATCGGTGAAATGAAGGAATCCATCAAAATTATTCAACAGGCTGTAGAAAAAATTCCAGGGGGGCCTTATGAAAATTTGGAAGCCCGACGCTTTAAAAGCGCAAAGAATTCAGAATGGAATGATTTTGAATATAGATTTCTTGGGAAAAAACCTTCTCCGAATTTTGAATTATCAAAGCAAGAGCTTTATGTAAGAGTGGAAGCTCCAAAGGGTGAATTAGGAATTTATCTAGTAGGAGATGACAGTCTTTTCCCCTGGAGATGGAAAATTCGTCCGCCGGGTTTTATTAATTTACAAATCCTTCCTCAGCTAGTTAAAAAAATGAAATTGGCTGATATCATGACGATATTAGGTAGTATAGATATCATTATGGGGGAAGTTGATCGTTGAAATGATAATAGATAGGGTAGAGGTAGAAACTATCAATTCTTTTTCAAAATTGGAATTATTAAAAGAACTCTATGGACTGATATGGATTCTACCTATTTTGACCCTCCTAGTGGGAATCACAATAGAAGTACTCGTAATTGTGTGGTTAGAAAGAGAAATATCCGCATCAATACAACAACGTATTGGTCCTGAATATGCGGGCCCCTTGGGCCTGCTCCAAGCTATAGCAGATGGAACAAAGCTCCTTTTTAAAGAGGATATCCTCCCATCCCGAGGAGATATTCCTTTTTTTAGCATTGGACCCTCTATAGCAGTCATATCCGTTTTATTAAGTTTTTTAGTTATCCCTTTGGGATATCGTTTTGTCTTAGCTGATCTTAGTATTGGTGTCTTTTTATGGATTGCCATTTCAAGTATTGCTCCTATTGGTCTCCTTATGGCAGGATATAGTTCAAATAATAAATATTCTTTTTCAGGCGGTCTACGAGCAGCTGCTCAATCTATTAGTTATGAAATACCATTAACTTTTTGTGTACTAGCAATATCTCTACGTGTGATTCGCTAAAATGGGGGCTTTTCCTCTAAAATCCATTGAATACTTATCTTCCTTTTCTTATTCTCGGGTTGGTAAGTTAAACTAGATAGCTATATGAGTGAAACAAAACGGCTTATTAATTAATTTGTAGTAAAAAGAAAAATCTCATTTTCTATGTACAAGAAAAAAGTTGAAGTAAACATAAGCAGTGTAAACTCTTTACCCCAAGATTAAAATTCTTTGATTAGTCACCATATCTTGAAGCGGGCAAGAATAAAGGATTCGCGATATGGAATTCTATTACTAGAATAGAATATTTTTGGTTATTATTATATATAACTTAATAACCATAAGGAATTCCATCAAAAGTAAGTGAGGGATTAGGAACACTAAAGTACATAAAGGATTAGTAATGGGAGAATCTAAAGAATTAGAAATTCTTACTCATAAAGGAAATCAAAAAAAGGGCTTGAAATTGTAGAAATGATCAAGTAGTACTTTCTTAGAATTCCGATCCAGAGTATGTTCCCATTCACCTGTTAAGGAAATGGCTATCAAGAACGAATTAAACCTTTATTCCTTTTTCTTTTTAAGTATCTCCTTCCCGGGGAAAGAAGAATAGGACAAAAGATATGAAATGTAAGACAAAAAAGGATCCTTATTTATTCTTTCCTTCCTTTATCCATATTCATACAGAATTCCTCACTAATGCCCAATTCTTTCCATTTATTAATTGGTATAACAGGTGTTTTATTCTAATATTAAGTTATTACTGAATAAAGAAAAAATGTCATTTTATTATATAAAGGATAAGATCAATTCGGAAGCGCTTTTTTATTATTCTAGCAGACGGAATTGCTTTGGTCTAATTTAGAACCTTTCAATCAATTTTATCTTACCTAACTCTATCTAGGTTCAGGAGATAATACCGAAATGAAACAATCCTTTCTTTTTTTTTTTTTGATCATAGAGAAGCCGTATGAAACTAAAGTTTCATGTACGGTTTTGGAATAGCGGTGGGAGCTGTGATGTTATCATCGACTATGATTATCTAACAGTTCAAGTACAGTCGATATTGTTGAAGCACAGTCAAAATATGGTTTTTTGGGGTGGAATCTTTGGCGGCAGCCTATAGGTTTTCTAGTTTTTCTAATTTCTTCTTTGGCAGAATGTGAAAGATTACCTTTTGATTTACCAGAAGCGGAAGAAGAATTAGTAGCAGGTTATCAAACCGAATATTCTGGTATTAAATATGGTTTATTTTATCTTGCTTCTTACCTAAATTTATTAGTTTCCTCTTTATTTGTAACTGTTCTTTACTTAGGCGGATGGCATTTTTCTATTCCCTATATATCCTTTTTTGGATTTTTACAAATGAATAAAATGGTTGGCATTTTGGAAATAATAATGGGGATCCTTATTACATTAACTAAAGCTTATTTATTTCTCTTCATTTCTATCACAATAAGATGGACTTTACCCAGAATGAGAATGGATCAGTTATTAAACCTTGGATGGAAATTTCTTTTACCTATTTCTCTGGGTAATCTCTTATTAACAACCTCTTCCCAACTAGTTTCACTATAAATAAGATAATACAATAACAGTAAAAATATCTTCAACACAAAAAAAAGCTCTCTCAAACAAGAGAAAGAAACATACCTTATTTCATAGATATTTAAAATATGTTCCCTATGATAACTGGGTTCATTAGTTATGGTCAACAAACAATACGCGCCGCAAGATACATTGGTCAAGGTTTCATAATTACCTTATCCCACACAAATCGTTTACCCATAACGATTCACTACCCTTATGAAAAATCAATTACATCGGAGCGTTTCCGGGGGCGAATACACTTTGAATTTGATAAGTGCATTGCTTGTGAAGTATGTGTTCGCGTATGCCCGATAGATCTACCCCTTGTGGATTGGAGATTTGAAAAAGATATTAAAAGGAAACAATTACTTAATTATAGTATTGATTTCGGAGTTTGTATATTTTGTGGTAACTGTGTTGAATACTGTCCAACAAACTGTTTATCAATGACTGAAGAATATGAACTTTCTACTTATGATCGTCATGAATTGAATTACAATCAAATTGCTTTGAGTCGGTTACCAATCTCTATAATGGGAGATTATACAATTCAAACAATTAGAAATTCGCCTCAAAGTAAAATAGACGAAGAAAAATCTTGGAATTCAAGAACGATTACTGATTACTAGGTACTAGGATTTTTTTGTTTGTTAGAAAAGTCCAATAGCAATAGTTTTTTACTAACTAGAAAGAAAAAAAGAAAAAGAAATAACTACTGCTTATTGCAAATTTTTATTATTCCAGATTTTAAATGAAGTAGATTTTCATGATGTGATTTCTAACTATACAATTTATATATATATAATAATATTTTTTTACTTCCCTGAATCTTTTAGTTTTAGTCAGTTCATGAAAAATATTATACTATTAATTTCTTCTTATCCATAATGGATTTACCTGGACCAATACACGAGATTCTTGTGCTATTTTTGGGATTTGTTCTTCTACTAGGAGGTCTAGGAGTAGTATTACTTACCAACCCAATTTATTCTGCTTTTTCGCTGGGATTAGTCCTGGTTTGTATATCCTTATTCTTTTTTTTACTAAATTCCTACTTTGTAGCTGTTGCACAACTTCTTATTTATGTGGGAGCTATAAATGTCTTAATCATATTTGCTGTCATGTTTGTAAACGACTCAGAGTGGTCTAAAGACAAGAATTTTTGGACTATTGGAGATGGGTTTACTTCACTCGTTTGTATAACTATTCCTTTTTCACTAATGACTACTATCCTAGATACGTCATGGTATGGAATTCTTTGGACTACAAGATCAAACCAAATAGTAGAACAGGGTCTCATAAATAACGTTCAACAAATTGGGATTCATTTAGCAACCGATTTTTATCTTCCGTTTGAACTCATTTCCCTAATTCTTCTAGTTTCTTTGATAGGTGCAATTACTATGGCTCGACAATAAAAAATACTTAGAATGAGTCAAAATTCTTAGAATTTCTAATCTAAAAAAATAACTAAAAAATAATAATTTTGATTTAGTCAAACCTATCTACTGCCAACACAACAAATACGCTCTTTTGTTGCGTAATCGTTCTATTATAATTAATTGAATCGGTTCAATTCTTGTCCTCATATTGAAATGAATCGAGATTGATAAGGAGTTAGTTAATGATGTTTGAGCATGTACTTTTTTTGAGTGTCTATTTATTTTCGATTGGTATCTATGGATTGATCACAAGCCGAAACATGGTTAGAGCTCTAATATGTCTTGAACTTATACTCAATTCAATTAATCTAAATCTCGTAACATTTTCTGATCTATTTGATAGTCGCCAATTAAAAGGGGACATTTTCGCAATTTTTGTTATAGCCCTTGCGGCTGCTGAAGCAGCTATTGGACTATCGATTCTTTCTTCCATCCATCGTAACAGGAAATCCACTCGTATCAATCAATCTAATTTTTTGAATAATTAGACATTGAATTCGCTAAACAAAACCACATATATAATAATATGGAACTTTAAGATAAATATAAATATTGATATTGATATTGCAATTTGTATATTGTAATAATTATTGAAAAGATGATAGCCAATTTATTGGCTAATTCAAATTAGTATGTAGAATTAGTATAATTATGGCTGTTGAAGTCTTAAATTCAAGTCTCTTGGCTCTTTTCACGCTTTCTCACAAACAGGTTAAGAAATATATTGCATTTTTTATTAAAGTTTGTATAAATCATTGCTTCGTCTGGTGTCTACAATACATCTAACTTATATAGTACTAATTTCTTTTTTACCAGATCGAAAATTTTTATGTTGAAAAGGAAAATTTATAAATCCAATGTCACATTCTGTAAAAATTTATGATACATGTATAGGGTGTACTCAATGTGTACGAGCTTGTCCAACAGATGTACTAGAAATGGTACCTTGGGATGGATGTAAAGCCAAGCAAATTGCTTCCGCACCGAGAACTGAGGATTGCGTGGGTTGTAAGAGATGCGAATCTGCCTGCCCAACAGATTTTTTAAGTGTACGCGTTTATTTAGGGCCTGAAACAACCCGTAGCATGGCTCTATCTTATTGATACGTTACAAAAAACTCCACTTGAATCATCTGATTCCTCTTTACCGAAGAAGCCTGTGCTCGAAATAATCGAGCATGGGCTTTTCTGGTCAAAACGTATCTTGTCTTTATTACTTTATCATGAGTTATTTTCCTTGGTTAACAATACTTGTTGTTTTTCCGATATTTGCAGGCTCTTTTATTTTCTTTTTACCTCATAAAGGAAACAAAATAGTTAGGTGGTATACTATATCCATTTGTTTATTAGAATTCCTTCTAATGACTTATGCATTCTGTTATCATTTCCAATTGGAGGATCCTTTAATCCAATTAAAGGAGGATTATCAATGGATAGATGTTTTTGATTTCCACTGGAGATTGGGAATCGATGGACTTTCATTAGGATCTATTTTATTGACAGGATTTATCACTACTTTAGCTACTTTAGCAGCTTGGCCGGTTACCCGGAATTCGGGATTATTCTATTTCCTGATGTTAGCAATGTATAGCGGTCAAATAGGATTATTTTCTTCACGAGACCTTTTACTTTTTTTTATCATGTGGGAGTTAGAATTAATTCCTGTTTACTTACTTTTATCCATGTGGGGGGGAAAGAGGCGTCTGTATTCAGCTACCAAGTTTATTTTGTATACTGCAGGGGGTTCCATTTTTTTCTTAATCGGGGTTTTGGGTATGGGCTTATACGGTTCCAACGAACCAAGATTAGACTTGGAAAGATTGATTAATCAATCATACCCTGTAACATTGGAAATACTACTTTATTTTGGCTTTCTTATTGCTTATGCTGTCAAATTACCGATTATACCTCTACATACGTGGTTACCAGATACCCATGGGGAAGCACATTATAGTACATGTATGCTTTTGGCGGGAATTCTATTAAAAATGGGAGCATACGGATTGATTCGGATCAATATGGAATTGTTACCTCATGCTCATTATCTATTTTCCCCTTGGTTGGTAATAATAGGAGCGGTTCAAATAATCTATGCAGCTTCAACTTCTCTTGGTCAACGAAATTTCAAAAAAAGAATAGCTTACTCCTCCGTATCTCACATGGGTTTCATAATTATAGGAATTGGTTCCATAACCAACATTGGGCTAAATGGAGCTATTTTACAAATATTATCCCATGGATTTATTGGTGCTACACTTTTTTTCTTGGCGGGAACAGCTTGTGATAGAATGCGTCTTGTTTATCTCGAAGAACTAGGGGGAATATCTATTCCAATGCCGAAAATTTTTACCATGTTTAGTACCTTTTCAATGGCTTCTCTTGCCTTGCCAGGAATGAGCGGTTTTGTTGCGGAATTAGTAGTATTTTTTGGACTAATTACTAGTCCTAAATTTATGTTAATGCCAAAAATGCTAATTACTTTTGTAATGGCAATTGGAATGATATTAACTCCTATTTATTTATTATCTATGTTACGCCAGATGTTCTATGGATACAAGCTATTTCATGTTCCAAACGCAAATTTTGTGGATTCTGGACCACGAGAACTCTTTCTTTTAATCTGTATCTTTTTACCAGTAATAGGAATTGGTATTTATCCAGATTTTGTTCTCTCGTTATCCGTTGACAGGGTGGAGGCTCTATTATCCAGTTATTATCCTAAATAGATTTTTTTCGTTTTTTAACCAGTCCGCTCCTCGTAGTGGAAAAACCTAAAAATGCAGAAAAAAGCAAAAAGTCTAATTAAGATCTATCTCAAATTTTTGAGAACCCTTTGAAAAGACGTTCAAGGGGTTCTCAAATAAAACAAAAAAACCTTCATAAAATGTGGATTTTATGTTATTTAATCATTTAGATGGTAATGTAAATGAACCATAACTATGTAAACCTATTCCTAACAAATTGATACCAAAATAGCAGATCCAAATTATAAGAAATCCTATTGAAGCTACGAGTGCTGAATTCGTACCTTTCCAATTTTGATTTGTTCTACTATGTAAATAAATTGCAAATATGGTCCAGGTAATAAATGCCCAAGTTTCTTTAGGATCCCAATTCCAATAGGATCCCCACGCCTCATTAGCCCATACTGCTCCACAAAGAATACCTATGGTTAAAAGGGTAAACCCTAGACTAATGATACGATAACTCCAAGAATCCAAACGCTCGGTTAATTGATATTTGTAATAATTTGGAAATGCCGGAAAAGAGCTGTTTTTTAAAGCAATTCTTTTTGCATAAAAATATTCAATCTCACTAAAGAGAAATGTTTTACTTAAAACATTTTTTTTCTTTTTAGAATTAGAAAAGAAATCAAAATTCTTTCGAAATTTAATAATTAAAAGAGCGGAGGATAGTAAGGATCCGCACAAAAGAGTTGCATAGCTTAGTAACATCATACTGACATGCATCATTAACCACTGAGATTGTAAAGCAGGTACTAGTATTGTAGATTGATGCATTTCAGTTAAAAGACTTGATGTGGCAAAGCCTTGCGTTAAAATAGTACTTGGTGTAGTTATTGTACTTAAATCATTTTTAGAGTTCTGTATCTTAGGAATACTATGAAGAATATACAGAGCCCATGAAAGGAAGATCAATGACTCGTATAAATTACTTAATGGAAAATGTCCCGAAGAAACCCAACGAGAAACTAAGAATCCTGTTATAGAGAAAAAAGTAGCTATCATTCCTTTTTCTGAAGAATCATGCAACCCCCTAAGTTCACGAACTAATAAGGTTATCAAATGAATCGTAATCACAATGGAAATGGTTGAGAAAGAGATATGAGTCAGTATATGTTCTAAAGTTGCAAATAGCATAAGGAGAAAGTCCCATTACAAAATTGGAAATTTCGAATTGAATCCATTTTCTAATCTATTGTATTCTTTTTAGAGAATGCCGCCACTCGGACTCGAACCGAGATGCTTGAGCACTGCTTCCTAAGAGCAGCGTGTCTACCAATTTCACCATGGCGGCTAACTTAAAATAAAAGTGAACTTAAAGAATAATAGTGATTTTCTTGTGAATCGTCGAGATCGGGAGAGTTCATAGGATTCTAGAATCCTCATATTTTTTTTATGAGGATTCTTTTATAAAAATATAAAAATTGATAGGAAAAGAATATTGAAGACACAATATACTAAAAACTTTTGTTCTATATAACGTATATAGATAGATAATGGGGGGATTTATTTTAAGAATCTTGCACCGAGGAATTCGGCGCATAAAAGTACATTAATTAATTCCAATTATTAATTTATAGTAAATAATTGGAATTTCTTTTGGATAGGTTAATTAAGATTATTCTAAAATCTTATTATTTGTTTGCTGTCCAGAAAAACCTTTTGGTTTTGGATTCTCGTTGCCGCTAGAAAATGATCTTAATTTTGCTAAGGAATAAGATTGTACTATGGAAAAATAAGTTTTTTTTTTCCAAATATTTTTACGAATGCGTTTTTTTGACATCGAAGTACGTTTTTTTGGAACTGCCATTCAAAAAGGGGTTACTTTTTTTTAGTTGTATGTGAAAGACATCTATTGCTGCAAATAAATCCTTCCTTATTTATTTTTTAGTATTTATACTTAGACACTGAAAGATACTAAAATTCTCATTTTTTTTACTTTATTTTGTCTAAATGTGGACTTTATTTTGTCTAATGTGGATAAGACAAGAGTTTTTTGGCGTATTTTTTATATCCATTTTAGACTTTTAATAATATAGAATATATACAAAGATATATTCTATACAAGGTTTTTCTGTTTAAATCAATTTATATATCAATTATATATCAAATATACTTTATATATAAATATACCATATGAGGGATAAACCCTTGTATAAGATGAGGAGATAAAAAGAAGGTAAAATTCAACTAGTTAATTAAGTTCAGAACGGTATTCCAGAATGGAATTTCAATTAAAATAAAAAAATACTCAGTCTCTTAAACAAGACATTCTAAAACTTAGATAATTCTAGTCATTAGGATTTCTATTTTTTATGAAGTAAGGAATATTCTAGAATTTCCTATAAATATAGGTTGTCTTTGGAATTCAATCAATTGGAATTCAATCAACCAGTTGCAAAACAAGAGAGCTATTTCATTTTAACAGAAAGAAATACAAAACTGAATAGAGAGTAAAATTGTTCCCTCTTTTTTTTTCTCTAATAATTAGATAACGAAATTCTTTGATCCACTTTTTTAATTTAAGCAACTAAACCCATTCTGCATTTTTTAATATTTCAATGATACATTTTTTGATAAATTAAAAATTCCTGTATTTTTTCTTATTCTTATTTTGTTTTTTTAATTCCTTCAGAAGGAGATAAGAATAGGTTTGGTGAATCGGAAAAAATTTTATTTTATAGAAAAATGAAACTATAAATTTCAACTAAAAATTGCTATTTCTTTTCTTATGGAACATACATATCAATATGCCTGGGTAATCCCTCTTCTCCCACTTCCAGTTATTATGTCAATGGGGTTTGGTCTTTTTCTTATTCCGACAGCAACAAAAAATCTTCGTCGCATATGGGCTTTTCCTAGTGTTTTACTTTTAAGTATAGCTATGGTATTCTCAGTTTACCTGTCTATTCAACAAATTAACGGAAATTCTATCTACCAATACCTATGGTCTTGGACCATCAATAATGATTTTTCCTTAGAATTTGGATACTTGATCGACCCCCTTACTTCCATTATGTTAATACTAATTACTACTGTAGGAATCCTGGTTCTTATTTATAGTGATGATTATATGTCTCACGATGAAGGATATTTGAGATTTTTTATTTATATAAGTTTTTTTAATACTTCCATGTTGGGTTTGGTTACTAGTTCCAATTTGATACAAATTTATTTTTTTTGGGAACTTGTAGGAATGTGTTCCTATTTATTAATAGGCTTTTGGTTTACGCGACCAATTGCTGCGAGTGCTTGTCAAAAAGCTTTTGTAACTAATCGTGTAGGGGATTTTGGTCTGTTATTAGGGATTTTAGGTTTTTTTTGGATAACCGGTAGTTTAGAGTTTCGGGATTTGTTCAAAATAGCTAATAACTGGATTCCTAATAATGGGATTAATTCCTTACTTACTACTTTGTGTGCTTTTTTATTATTCCTTGGTGCAGTTGCAAAATCCGCACAATTCCCTCTTCACGTATGGTTGCCCGATGCTATGGAAGGACCCACTCCCATTTCGGCTCTTATACACGCAGCAACTATGGTGGCTGCGGGGATTTTTCTTCTAGCTCGACTTCTTCCTCTTTTCATATCCCTACCTTTGATAATGAATTTTATTTCTTTAGTAGGTACAATAACACTCTTCTTAGGCGCTACTTTAGCTCTTGCTCAGACAGATATTAAAAGAAGCTTAGCCTATTCTACAATGTCTCAATTGGGTTATATGATGTTAGCTCTAGGTATAGGTTCTTATCAAGCGGCTTTATTCCATTTGATCACTCATGCTTATTCGAAAGCTTTATTGTTCTTGGGATCCGGATCCATTATTCATTCAATGGAACCTCTTGTTGGATATTCACCAGATAAAAGTCAAAATATGGTTCTTATGGGCGGTTTAAGAAAATATGTTCCAATTACAAGAACTACTTTTTTATGGGGTACGCTTTCTCTTTGTGGTATTCCACCTCTTGCTTGCTTCTGGTCCAAAGATGAAATCCTTAGTAATAGTTGGTTGTATTCACCCTTTTTTGGAATAATAGCCTCTTTTACTGCGGGATTAACCGCATTTTATATGTTTCGAATATATTTACTTACTTTTGATGGGGATTTGCGTGTCCATTTTAAAAATTATAGTAGTACTAAAGAGGGTTCGTTGTATTCAATATCCTTATGGGGAAAAAGTTTATCCAAAGGAATCAATAGGGATTTTGTTTTAGCAACAACAAAAAGCAGAGTTTCTTTTTTTTCACAAAATATACCTAAAATTTCTGTTAATACAAGAAATAGAATACGATTCTTTAGTAGTCCCTTGGGAGTTAAAAAAACTTTTGTCTATCCTCATGAAACAGGAAATACTATGCTATTTCCTCTTCTTATATTACTCCTTTTTACTTTGTTCATTGGATTCATAGGAATCCATTTTGATAATGGAGTAATGGATAATGGAATATTGGAGTTAACCATATTATCAAAGTGGCTAACTCCTTCAATAAACTCTTTCCAGGAGAGTTATTCCATAAATTCATATGAATTTCTCACTAATGCAATTTCTTCTGTAAGTTTGGCTATTTTTGGTTTATTCATAGCCTATATCTTCTATGGATCCGCTTATTCTTTTTTTCAGAATTTGAATTTTAAAAATTTCCTTATAAAAGGAAATTCAAAAAAGCTCCTTTTGGGTCAAGTAAAAAAAACGATATACAGCTGGTCATATAATCGCGGTTATATAGATATTTTATATACTAGGATATTTATCCTGGGGATAAGAAGATTAGCCGAATTTATGCATTTTTTCGATAAAGGTGTCATTGATGGGATTACTAATGGAGTGGGTCTTGCTGGTTTTTGTATAGGAGAAGAAATCAAATATGTGGGGGGAGGGCGAATCTCGTCTTATCTATTCTTTTTTTTATGTTATGTATCCTTTTTTTTATTCTTTTTTCCTTAATTCATTATTCTATGAAAATAGATTATTCCATGAATTCCTCAAAATGAGGCTCATCAAAATGCAAAATCTAAGACTACTATAAGACTACTAATAAAATAAGAAAAAAATTCGAACAATTAAATTACTTCTCCCGAATACCCAACTGACTTATTAATTTCTTATAACGCACTCTATTTTTCTTTGCCAAATAAGCTAGCAAACGTTGACGTTTTCCCAAAAGTCTTCGTAGACCTCTTTCCGATGAAAAATCTTTTTTGTGTAATTCCAAATGTGAAGCAAGTCTCCGTATCTTATTGGTGAAACTGAATACTTGAAATTCAACAGAACCCCTGTTTTCTTGTTTTTCTTCTTTAACCATAAATCAAAAATTTTTTCTACCTCCTTTCTTTTTCATGTATTTTTCTGATCAGGAAAAATAAAAAATTATGTCAGTTATTTTGAAGTTATTTGAATATCGTACACACAAAAATTTGCAATTATTCATCTACTGCTGGAATCTAGGATTTGGATTTATTTTATCGATGCAAATAGGATTTGGATAGAAGGGTACATTCTTTTATTTTAGATAGAAGAAACATTTCTTCTATCTAAAATAAAAGAATTTTGCTGATTTATTTATTGCTATATCCAATTTATAGAATAGAATTGATACACCATTTAATTGATATCATTTAGCAAAATGAAACACAGCATATGCATCCATCTTTCGGCTCGAGAATTTCACGGGATAGAGATATAGTATAAGAAATAGGCTATTAAGTAACTCTAAATGAATTGTGGATACATCTGTATCCTTAATATACTGAAACGATTGCCATTATTCGTATCAAACCAATAGCGATTAATAAAAGCGAAATCTTGTAATCAATGTGGGCCAATAATGAATTTTTTTGCATATGTATTAAGACGCTTGGTCTGATTTCGAAATTGTCCAGAGTTTTTTATGTAGTTTTCATTGCAAAATGGTGGATCTCCTTCCGTAACTTTCCAATTACGAGTACGAGAATTGAAAGACATGAAAATTCTTAATTCTCTACGGCGTCTAGGAGATAGATAGAATATTTTCAGGAACAAGAAAATCAGAAGAATCTTTTTCTCTATTCACTACCATTTCGCGTCTTCTACTTCTATTAGTTTCTTTTCTTCTTTAATGCAATAGCTATAGTTTGATATAGAATCCATTTCTCAAAGTAATGGAAATCATTCTCTTATAGGAAATGGTTCGAAAATCGCTATTCCACCTTTTAGGTTTAGGTATCGTGAAAAGTGATACCTGTGAAGATCGTGCATTTCAGTCACATTCAGATCCTTTTTTCGAGTCCATGATATAACCAAATTGGATGGATCTTACACCCATTTAGCTAAGAAAGAATAGATGCGGAGGTGAATAATAGATCGATATGAAGATCATGAGCTGCCCCATAATGAAACCGCCAGTAGTCGCGAATATCTCCTTCTTCCCTAACCCAAGATTGGAGAAAGAAGATCTAAGAGGGACCTATGGAGAATGTGGTCAGAAATCCATAATAGAGTCCGACCACAACGACCGAATTAATTATCCTCATCGAGAAACTTAGACTACTAAGTAGAAAAGATTTGAAAATAATGGCACGGGTCTCCTTTTTTTCTTTCTTTAGAGTTTTCTATATGCACAATTTCTCGATGTTTCGATGAGAATTTCTTGACTTTCCATATATAGAAAGAGATAGACTATAAATGACATCTCTTTTGTCAATAAGACCAAAAAGGGATGGATATTAAATGATAGGAAGTGCT